CGAGGAAGAATGAAGGGAATATCTTATCGAGGTAACACTATTTGTTTTGGTAAATACGCTCTTCAGGCACTTGAACCCGCTTGGATCACATCTAGACAAATAGAAGCAGGTCGACGAGCAATGACACGAAATGCACGTCGCGGTGGAAAAATATGGGTTCGTATATTTCCAGATAAACCAGTTACGGTAAGACCTGCAGAAACACGTATGGGTTCAGGTAAAGGCTCTCCCGAATATTGGGTAGCTGTTGTTAAACCAGGTCGAATCCTTTATGAAATGGGTGGAGTAACAGAAAATATAGCCAGAAGGGCTATTTCAATAGCAGCGTCCAAAATGCCTATACGAGCTCAATTCATAATTTCGGGATAAAAAAGAAATAGGCCTTAAAAATAGCGGGTGCAGGTTTCTTTTTTTGGACAAATAATATTTCTTTTTTTCTTCGACCTTTGTATTGTAAAAAAAAGATAAAAAAAAAAAAAAATGATATGATTCAACCTCAGACCCATTTGAATGTAGCAGATAACAGCGGGGCTCGAGAATTGATGTGTATTCGAATCATAGGAGCTAGCAATCGTCGATATGCTAATATTGGTGACGTTATTGTTGCTGTGATCAAAGACGCAGTTCCAAACATGCCTCTAGAAAGATCAGAAGTGGTCAGAGCTGTAATTGTCCGTACTTGTAAAGAACTTAAACGTGACAACGGTATGATAATACGATATGATGACAATGCTGCAGTTGTGATTGATCAAGAAGGAAATCCAAAAGGAACTCGAGTTTTTGGTGCGATTGCCCGAGAATTGAGACAGTTCAATTTTACTAAAATAGTTTCATTAGCTCCCGAGGTATTATAAAATGAGACCACGGTATGGTTATAGTAGGCTATTTAAAAGAAATAGATTAAAATTCATTTAGTAGATTTTGTCTCACGTATATACCTTTCAAAATTCATATTCATAAACAAATATGTAAAAAAAAAAAAAAGAAAAACATGTTGATTATATCTAAATTTGGAGGCACCAATAATTTTAATTAATCATGGGTAGTGATACTATTGCTGACATAATAACCTCTATACGAAATGCCGATATGTATAGAAAAAGCGTGGTTCGAGTAGCATCTACTAATATTAGCCAAAGTATTGTTAAAATACTTTTACGCGAGGGTTTTATCGAAAACGTGAGAAAACATCGAGAAAACAACAAATCTTTTTTGGTTTTAACCCTACGACATAGAAGAAACAGGAAAAGTACTTATAGAAATCTTTTAAATTTAAAACGGATCAGTAAGCCCGGGCTACGAATCTATTCTAACTATCAAAGAATTCCTAGAATTTTAGGCGGGATGGGCATTGTAATTCTTTCTACCTCTCGGGGTATAATGACAGACCGAGAGGCTCGACTAGAAAGAATAGGCGGAGAAATTTTGTGTTATATATGGTAATCTTTCTAATATCCAAATTGAATATGAAACTTCTTTTTTGTGAAAAAAAAAAGAGAAGAGGTGGGTTGTCTAATAGAGTTCTTCCTCCACTAGTTGATACTTCAAGGGGGTTTTACCTGGAATGAAAGAACAAAAATGGATTCATGAAGGTTTAATTACTGAATCGCTTCCCAACGGCATGTTCCGAGTTCGTTTAGATAATGAAGATATTATTCTAGGTCATGTTTCGGGAAAGATCCGACGTAGTTTTATACGGATACTGCCAGGAGATAGAGTCAAAATTGAAGTAAGTCGTTATGATTCAACTAGAGGTCGTATAATTTATCGACTCCGCAACAAAGATTCGAAAGATTAGGTGTTTTTTCAACTTCACTATTTATAATTTATTTCGTATTCGTAGGAATACGATTTGAAATTGAAAATTTCAAGAAACTTATTTTCTTCCAAGAAGTGGATTCAAAATTAAAGTAAGGAGTGACAAATATGAAAATAAGAGCTTCCGTTCGTAAAATTTGTGAAAAATGTCGACTAATCCGTCGTCGGGGACGAATTATAGTAATTTGTTCCAACCCAAGACATAAACAAAGACAAGGCTAATCAGACTCGTTAAAGACCTGATATACAAATAGGGGATCTGTTTTGACCTGAAATGGATATATCCATATATCTCTGACTCAAATTTATGAGATGATAAAATATGGCAAAAGCTATACCGAAAAAGGGTTCACGTGGACGTATTGGTTCACGTAAGAGTACACGTAAAATACCAAAGGGGGTTATTCATATTCAAGCAAGTTTCAATAATACCATTGTGACTGTTACAGATGTACGGGGGCGTGTGGTTTCTTGGTCCTCCGCCGGTACTTGTGGCTTCCGAGGTACAAGAAGAGGGACGCCATTTGCTGCTCAAACCGCAGCGGCAAATGCTATTCGTGCAGTAGTAGATCAAGGTATGCAACGAGCAGAAGTCATGATTAAAGGTCCCGGTCTCGGAAGAGACGCAGCATTACGAGCTATTCGCAGAAGTGGTATACTATTAACTTTCGTACGGGATGTA